AGAGAAGGAAAAAGAATAAATTATCTTATCCCATTCGGAAGGATTTAATCTCATAACATAACTATCCATGACTGTTTATGTCTCTAGCACGACCACTCGATGAAATGTGGAGGGAAGTGGGGTAAATGGCCGATACTACTGGAAGGATTCCTCTTTGGCTTATAGGCACTGTAGCTGGTATTCTTGTGATCGGTTTAATCGGTGTTTTCTTTTATGGTTCATATTCTGGATTGGGCTCATCCCTGTAGTAATCATATAAACTGTGTTGTGGACATTAATTAAAGAGTAAGAACTCAATCGACCCCCAAAAATGCGGGGGGTCGATTGAGTTCTTACTCTTTAATTTAAGGAGACTTTTCGTTTAGTCATTCCATAATATAAACAACATAACGGTTCCAAATTTTTATAGAAAATCAGAGCATAAAATTTCAAATGGGGCCTGGGATCAAAGCAACTAAAAGTTCTAGTATTATTCACAAACTACATGCAAGTATATTATTAGCAACGGAATACAAGTAATTTCAAATAGCTTAATTAAATATAGAAAATATATAGAGTATAAACAAAGCAAAGGTGGTTTTTTGAGTATACATAATTGCATTGATCAACAAGAAGTTTAGTATTTTGATAAAAAATGTTTCGAAACGAAATGAAATACGTAATTCTAGAAATTCATTTCGGACAATTGAACCTTCTCAAACTGTTTCTTTTTAAGAACCAAAAATATTTGTGCCAGAATAACAGATGCTAAGAAGAAAAAAAGACCTTGGACGCGCGATGGGTCTTGAAGCACTATTTCGGCATCCCCCTGACCAAATCCACCCACATTGGGATTGCTCGTTAAGGGTTGATCAAGCTTGATGGATTCACCCTCTGAAACAAGAAGTTCTGGGCCCGGAGGTATAATATCAACGACCGAGCGTCCGTCTGATACATCCCCTATGGTTATCTCATACCCCCCCTTTTCTTTACGTACAATTTTGTTTACTATACCCGATGCTGTAGCATTATAGACTGTATTGTTACTCTTACTCCCATCAGGATAAATCTGACCCCTTCCCCTATTACCGCCCACGTATATAGGATATTTTAAAAAATAAACGTCTTTATTAGTAAGAGGGTCGGGAGACAAAATAGGAAAGGTGATTTCACTATATTTCTGACCAGGAACAGGACCTATCACAAGAATATTTTTTTTAGTAGGACGATAACTCTGAAAAGAAAGATTGCCCATCTTTTCTTTCATTTCCGGAGAAATACGGTTGGGAGGGGCTAATTCGAATCCCTCAGGTAAAATAAGAACGGCCCCCACATTCAAAGACCCCCTTTTTCCATTAGAAAGAACTTGTTTCACTTGGATATCATAAGGAATTCGAACAACTGCTTCAAATACAGTATCCGGAAGTACCGCTTGTGGAACCTCAATATCCACGGGCTTATTAGCTAAATGACAATTGGCGCATACAATACGCCCAGTTGCTTCTCGGGGATTTTCATAACCCTGTTGTGCAAAAATGGGATATGCATGTGAAATGGATGTCTGAGTTATTACATATATAAATATAATGATCGATATGAAAATGGATCGAGTCATCTGTTCCTTTATCCAAGAAAAGAAATTTCTATTTTGCATGGTCCAATCATTGATCCCGAAAATTTCTACAATAAATTGGGGTAGGTTGCTTTTAGAGTTCCCTATCCACGATTCTGCGATTTTACTGGAATCCAGGAGTCGTTTCCTGGATGGGTAGAAACATAAAGAATGAGTAAGATTTTGAATGGTTTGTTTATGTACTTATGTACGAAGTATAAGTAAAAACCATTATGATTCGATTCATTTCAGTAGATCATTTTTTAATCATTTATTGAATGATAAATGACTACAAGTGACGGAGATACACGATTTAAATAACGGAAGATTAAATATTTTAAAATTGTATCTAGAATGACTGGAAAGGTGGAAACAAGACCCGATATAATTTGATTATTATGAGAAAATCCAAAATCCTTGTAGACAGAACCAATCATTAGTTCCCAACCATGAGGCGAGTGGAATCCAATACACAAATCAGTTAATAAAAGAATACAAAAAGCTTTTATTGTATCACTTAAGTTATATATAAATTCCCGAACCCAAGAATTTAAAATAACAAGTTGTTCATTACCCAGAATAGAAAAAACGCTTAGAATAACGAAACTTATTATATTTGTCGAAAAGTTTAAAATGGTATGGATATGGCCCTCGTTGTACATTTTGACCAATTGTATCGTTTCTTTGTGTATTCCTATGCGAAGTTTTTGTATATGTGTATCCGGGGACTCCTTTATCATTTCATCCAAAAGGAAGAGTTCTTCTAATTCTATGAATTTTTCTAGGGCGCTTTTTTCTTGAATATCATTCAAAAAAACTTCGGATTGCCCCGCATTCCACCAATGAGTAACCAAAGATTCCATACTTTTTTTAAATGAGAAAGAAATCGACCAGGGCAAAAAGACTATAGATGTAAGATATAGAAGGGAGTTTAATGCTTTTTTTTTTTGCATTTTTAATCTGTGAATTTTTAACGAAACCACTTCATTCCTCGACTCTATCCAATCTGTCATATTTCCATGAAACATGAGTTATATAACACGGCATTGAATCCATAGACCCATTCCCCCTTATTTAATTGATTGGTTATGGTTAGTCCTTGGATCTGGAAACAATTTTGTTTTATTATTTCTTCATTCGAAGAAATTACATCCTTTCGATAAATGCCCGAATGAGCCACTTCCTTTTTTTTTCATATTTCAAGGTAAAAGAACCCCCCTTGGATCAATTCATTTCAAAATACCTCAATGGGCACGCGCAAAAAGTAGGCCAATTCTGCAGCCTTTTGTTCAACTTCTCGTGGAGTCAAATTCTGATCAGTACGAGTTAAGGGAACAGCACCCTGGCCTCTGATTTCCATATAAAGTATACGCCGAGGATAAATACCCTCTTTAACCTCTATTCTAATCGACTGAATATCCCTCATAAGGAATCGAAGAAAGATGCGACGATTTCTTCCAGGAAATCCCCAACGAAAAATAGACACTATTCCCTTTTTTCTATCGAATCTATCATAACCACTACCTACATTCCACGAAATTGTGCACCACAAATAGGAGCTAATAAACAGACCCGCGATTCCATAAAAAGACATCACGATCCCTTGCGGGAAAAAAAGGATTTGCTGAGAAGGAAATAAAGATATCAAATTCCTGCCAAGGTAACTAGAAGTTCCAACTAATAAGAATCCCGTTGAACCTAAAAAAAGGATACAGGCCCAAAAGAAATTACTTGCTTTTCGAGACCCTGTTATAAGTTCTATCCATATACGTTCTGATCGCCAGTTCATACTCGATCCAGTTGTTTCATTTTATTGAAATTGAGATAATAACCCAAATGAATTTGACTTTATTTTTTTGTTCCCGAAGTAACTCTCATCAACTAGCACTCTTATTATGATATGAACCATTAGGAGTAATTCATCGAATCAGTTAGATATAAAAAATATCCCATTCATATGATCCTGGATATCTACTAAATATATATTTTTTTTATTTGTACTTTCCATTTCATATATCTGCCGGCTTATTTAAGAATAGATAGAATCTATTTATCATGTCATGATGTTTCCACGTGGATAACAGCTCTTTTATTTGTGTTGGGAAGAATACACATGTTGTATACTATGTCCACTAAATAAATAGATATCTGTAGTCTGAGTATAATCCAAGCCCGAGTATTGAAAAAAAAGATGGATGAGGTTGTGCCTAGACAATTTTGTTTTTTTGAACATGAAGAGATAGAGAAGCCATTGCAATTGCCGGAAATACTAGACCCATTAAAGGCACAAAAAAGGAGGGTAAGTTGAAAGTTGTCATAGAATGGATACCTCGATTTAATATTTGTACCTGTTATAAAGATATCTTATGATAAGTATATCTATTATCATAATAATAGGTATAGGTACAAGAAATGTAGAACTAAATAAGTGTACCTATTTACCTTGTTTAAAGTATATAATATAAATTTATTTTTATTGTTTTTTTATACTTCTACTTCGAATCGAATTTTTAGACTTCGAATAAATATAAAAAAAAGTTTCTTACAAGTAAGTTATCAAAGGGTTCGAAAGAATCCGATCCGGCAGAGATTCCTATTAAAATGAAAAAGTGGAAATTATCAGGTATTCTAATATATAAAAGAAATGCAAGATTCCTATTCTATATTTTATTTGATTTTCATTTTCTACATTTTATTTTGCATTCTTTTCAATATTTATAAATAATATTAAGAGCATTCATTTTTATTTATTATAATAATATAATAAAATAAATAATTATAATAAATAATAATATAATTTAGGGTAAGAATTTACTTTTTTATCCTATCCTGTTGATAGAGTTCTCCCGATTACTAATCGATTACTAATTAGATAGGTTAAGTGTTGGAAATAAAAAGGATCTGGAGGAAATAAGATTAGTAACAACTTCAGATACGTTATCCAATTAGATGTTATGACCTCAAGTAAAACTTCACGTTTTTATTATTCTATATATAGAATAAAATTAAGAAAATGATCTACTTGATGAAATTTTCATTTAATGGAAAGAAACCGTGAAGCTTAAATAACTCACTCAGAACACCTTTTAAAAGATTACGTGGTACAATTAGGTCGAATAAGCCCTTTTGGAATAAGTACTCAGCTTCTTGTGAACCATCTGGTACTGTCTTATTCAATGTTTGTTCAATTACTCTTTTACCCGCAAATGCAATGTAGGCATTTGGTTCGGCAATAATAATATCTCCTAACATACCAAAACTGGCGGTTACTCCACCAGTTGTAGGAGATGTAAGGATTGATACGTAGAATAACTTTTTATTTGATTGATAATCATATGAAGCTGAAGATATTTTCGCCATTTGCATCAAGCTCAAGCTCCCTTCTTGCATGCGCGCTCCCCCGGAAGCA